TTTTTTCTTTCATACTTTTGCATTGAAATAACAGATTGAAATAAAAATGATATGATTCAACCTCAGACCCTTTTGAATGTAGCGGATAACAGCGGAGCTCGAAAATTGATGTGTATTCGAATCATAGGAGCTGGTAATCACCGATATGCTCATATTGGTGATGTTATTGTTGCTGTAATCAAAGAAGCAGTTCCCAATATGCCTCTAGAAAGATCAGAAGTAATTAGAGCTGTAATTGTACGTACATGTAAAGAACTCAAACGTAAAAACGGTATGATAATACGATATGACGACAATGCTGCGGTTGTCATTGATCAAGAAGGAAATCCAAAAGGAACTCGAGTTTTTGGTGCGATCGCTCGAGAATTGAGACAGTTAAATTTTACTAAAATAGTTTCATTAGCTCCCGAAGTATTATAAATAGTAGTAGATGAGACTATGATATAGTAGGGTATCTGAAATAGATCAAATAGATCAAATTAGTAGATTGTGTCTCACGTATATACTTTATAACAATAAAAAAAAAAGGAAACATGTTGATTATATCAAAATTAGGAGGAACCTATAATTCTAGTTCGTCATGGGTAGGGACACTATTGCCGATCTAATAACTTCTATAAGAAATGCTGACACGGATAAAAAAGGAAGGGTTCGAATAGCATCTACAAATATCACCGAAAACATTGTTAAAATACTTCTACGAGAAGGTTTTATTGAAAACGTTCGGAAACATCAGGAGAGTAACAAATATTTCTTGGTTTCAACTCTGCGACATAGAAAAACCAGAAAAGGAATATATAAAACTAGAACCATTTTAAAGCGTATCAGCCGACCCGGCTTACGAATTTATTCCAACTATCAACGAATTCCTAAGATTTTAGGTGGAATGGGAATTGTAATTCTTTCTACTTCTCGAGGTATAATAACAGATCGAGAAGCTCGACTAGAAAGAATTGGAGGAGAAATTTTGTGTTATATATGGTAATCTTCCACCTCTGGTATCCGAATTTGATCTCTAACTTCCTATTTGTAAAATAGAGAGGAAAAGTGAGTTATATAACTCTTCCTCCATTAGTTGATACTTCAAGGAGGTTACCTGGAATGAAAGAACAAAAATTGATTCATGAGGGTTTAATTACTGAATCACTTCCCAACGGTATGTTCCGGGTCCGTTTAGATAATGAAGATCTAATTCTAGGATATGTTTCAGGGAGGATCCGCCGCAGTTTTATACGGATACTACCGGGAGATAGAGTAAAAATTGAAGTAAGTCGTTATGATTCAACCAGGGGACGTATAATTTATCGACTTCGCAACAAAGATTCGAACGATTAGGTTATTTTTTTAACCATGGGTATACAATTTGAAGTTCAAAAAAAAAAATTCAAGAGACTTATTCTCTTCCAAGAAGTGGATTCAGAATTAAGGTAAGGAATAAAAAATATGAAAATAAGGGCTTCCGTTCGTAAAATTTGTGAAAAATGTCGACTGATTCGCAGGCGTGGACGAATTATAGTGATTTGTTCCAATCCGAAACATAAACAGAGACAAGGGTAATTCTTCTAAAAAAGAACTTTACTTTCTAAAATTCAAAAATAAAATATGTAAAAATAAGGTAAAGGATCTGTTTTAACATGAAATGGATATCTCCGTATCTTTTCTTTTTGTATATTTCTGACTCATAAATATGAGATGATAAAATATGACAAAAGCTATACCAAGAATTGGTTCACGTAGGAATGGACGTATTGGTTCACGTAAGAATGGACGTAGAATACCAAAAGGCGTTATTCATGTTCAAGCGAGTTTCAACAATACCATTATAACTGTTACAGATGTACGAGGTCGGGTAGTTTCTTGGGCCTCCGCTGGTACTTCTGGATTCAAAGGCACAAGAAGAGGAACACCTTATGCTGCTCAAGCCACAGCGGTAAATGCTATTCGTACAGTGGTTGATCAGGGTATGCAACGAGCAGAAGTTATGATAAAGGGTCCTGGTCTCGGAAGAGATGCAGCATTACGAGCCATTCGTAGAAGTGGTATATTATTAAGCTTCGTACGTGATGTAACACCTATGCCACATAATGGATGTCGACCTCCTAAAAAAAGACGTGTGTAGAAATAAGAATTAAACCGATTTCAAGAGAAATAAATGATCAAATAATAATACTAGTATAGTATGGTTCGAGAGGAAGTAGCAGGATCCACTCGAACACTACAGTGGAAGTGTGTTGAATCAAGAGTAGACAGTAAGCGTCTTTATTATGGTCGTTTCATTCTGTCACCACTTATGAAAGGTCAAGCTGATACCATCGGTATTGCCATGCGAAGGGCCTTACTTGGAGAAATAGAAGGAACATGTATCACACGTGCAAAATCTAAGAAGGTGCCACATGAATATTCTACGATAGTAGGTATTGAGGAATCAGTACATGAAATCTTACAAAATTTGAAAGAAATTGTATTGAGAAGTAATCTCTATGGAGTTAGAGACGCGTCG